ATAATTGGAACTATTGTCTCAAGCTTTTTCATAACAATTTCAATTAGAAATGAATTTTGAAACATTTGACTTCGTACCACTGAAAGATTTAACTGCATATTTAACAAATAGCCCAAAAAGTGAAATGAATGTTCGGATAATTGATTTATATGGATCGTTCCTGGTTGAGACCAAATATCAAAATGACATTGCCATAAATAAATAAAATAGTATTTCCATTTATTCATCAAAAGAGGCGTATTCTTTGAAACTAGAATTGATTTTTCTTGATATCTAACATAATGGATGAAAGGATCCTTGAAGAATGATAAGGTATACGAAAAATTCTTATCAACGACTTGTACAAGATGTTCTCTTTTTGCACAGAAATAAATTCGTTCAAAAAGAACGCAAAAAGATTCTAATCGTAAATGAGAGGATTTGTTACGTAGAAAAAAAAAGATAGATTCATATTCCCATACATATAAATTATATAGGAACAAGAAAAATCTTGGATTACTTTTTGAATTTGAAAAAATAGAAATGGATTTCTTTGAATTAATAAGACTATTCCAATTCCAATAATAATAAAACAATCTTAATAAATGAAAGAAAGCGACATCTTTCATCCAGTATCGAAGGATTTGAATCAAGATTTCCAGATGGATAGGATAGGGTATTTGTATATCTGACTTATAATTTAAATATGTAAATTTATCTTCGAAAAGGGGAAAAATGGAATGAATTGATCGCAAATTATAAAAATATTTTATGATTTCTCCCCCCCCGAAAGAAAAACGAAATTGTAGGGAAAATGGAATTTCCACAACAACAACAAAACCTTCTAATATTATTTGAGAATAAAAATTATTGTTATATCCCCAAAATGGATTTTTGTTAGACTCATTAGCATAAATGATCAAATGAGTCTGTTGATACATTCGAGTAATTAAACGTTTTACAATTAGTAAACTAGATTTATTGTCATAACCTATATTTTCTACAAAAATGGATCTATTTAAATCATGATCATAAGCAAATCCATAAATATACTCCCGAAAAATAAGTGGGTATAGGAAGTCATGGTGGCGAGATCTATCTAGTTCTAAATATACTTGATATTCCTCCATTTAATGATAAAAAAGAATATTTGATCAAAGGATGAGGGATTCATTGGATTATCAAATGATACATAGTGCGATACGATCAAAACAGGGTATTCTATATATATTAATTATATACATTAATTAGAATTTAATTATATACATTAATTAGAATTCGAATAAAAAATAATAAAAATGAATATAAATAGATACCCAGAAAATAAGTAAAACCCATCAACGGATTCTCTCTCCCCGCTTTTTCCATATAATTGTTTGTTATAGGATAACAAGCTAGTTAGAAATCCTTTATTTATTCTTTTTTTTTTTTCTCAGCCCAATCGCTCTTTTGATTTTGGAAAAAAAAAATGTCTTTATCAATATACTCTTTTTTTTACACATTTACCACTACCTCATAACATAATGGAAAATAGCTATATAGTTAGGATTCATAACAAAAAGAAATAATCCATTCATGGGAAAAGCTTTTCCCACATCAAGCACTAATTTCTTTTTAACGTACAATTAGATGGGGTAATCATTCAAATGAAAAATAAATGAAAGCTCGTTGCTTTTTGTTTCCCTATAATTGGAGCTACCAAGCTCTATCCCTTTATTAATTAAACCCAACTGAATTTTTTTTGTTCCAAGCCAAAAATTCAAACAAAAAATTTGGCCGGAGTCAATAAAAATGAAATATTTTTCAAATTCGCCATTGATACGACATGCTACTTTTTCCATTCATTCCCTTCTGGATCAGTCGTGGTCTTACAAACTCTACCGATGGTATGGACGAACCAATTACTTCATAAAAATGTGTAAAAAATGGAGTCGCTCTTAAAAGCCGAGTACTCTACCATTGAGTTAGCAACCCCAATAGAATTCTTAAAATAGAATGAGTGTATATCCAATCGCAAAATAAAAACAATAAAAATAAAAGATTAAATTTTATACTATGTTATACATTTATATATATAGTTTTTTATTTACCTTTCAATCAAAAAAGAACTTCTTGTTTGTATCGCAGAAAATCTAACGACCCCACCATTTTCTTTCATATTTTAATGAAGTAAATAAAAAAGTCTATGTAACGTAAGGAAATAGATACATTTATTCACGATCGAATTATACTTGTTTGATACACGGTTGTCAATATTAGTGTCGAAAAAAGAATACAATCTAGAAAACAAACAAATTCATTTTTTTATCTAATAAATATCAGGTATATCTATATAACCATTTATCTATTCAATTTTCACTCTTATTAATATTAAATATTAAGAAAAAATAAAAGAATATCTATTTTAATATAAAATATATTTATAAATAAAAAAAGGATATTCTAGTAAGTATATTATATAAGTAATAAATATTCAAAATATATACAAAAAGTATCTTTGTATTCGGCTCAATCCTTTTTA